AAAGATAGAAATAAAATGACAACAATTTTAGGTATTCACTTAATCTTGCTTGGTATAGGTGCTTTTCTTCTAGTATTCAAGGCTCTTTATTTTGGGGGCGTATATGATACCTGGGCTCCGGGGGGAGGGGATGTAAGAAAAATTACTAACTTGACCCTTAGTCCAAGTATTATTTTTGGTTATTTACTAAAATCTCCTTTTGGAGGAGAAGGGTGGATTGTTAGTGTGGATGATTTAGAAGATATAATTGGGGGGCATGTATGGTTGGGTTCCATTTGTATACTTGGGGGAATCTGGCATATCTTAACCAAACCCTTTGCATGGGCTCGCCGTGCACTTGTATGGTCTGGAGAGGCTTACTTGTCTTATAGTTTAGGCGCTTTAGCTGTTTTTGGTTTTATTGCTTGTTGCTTTGTCTGGTTCAATAATACCGCATATCCTAGTGAGTTTTACGGGCCCACTGGACCGGAAGCTTCGCAAGCTCAAGCTTTTACTTTTCTAGTTAGAGACCAACGTCTTGGGGCTAACGTAGGATCTGCTCAAGGACCTACCGGTTTAGGTAAATATCTAATGCGCTCGCCCACCGGAGAAGTTATTTTTGGAGGAGAAACTATGCGTTTTTGGGATTTGCGTGCTCCTTGGTTAGAACCCCTAAGAGGTCCAAATGGTTTGGACTTGAGTAGGTTGAAAAAAGACATACAACCTTGGCAAGAACGGCGTTCCGCGGAATATATGACCCATGCGCCTTTGGGTTCATTAAATTCCGTGGGTGGCGTAGCTACTGAGATCAATGCAGTCAATTATGTCTCTCCTAGAAGTTGGTTAGCTACCTCTCATTTTGTTCTCGGGTTCTTCCTTTTCGTGGGTCATTTATGGCACGCGGGAAGGGCTCGTGCGGCTGCAGCCGGGTTTGAAAAAGGAATTGATCGTGATTTTGAACCTGTTCTTTCAATGACTCCTCTTAACTAACTGAGAAAAGAGACCCAATATTTGAAGTTGGAATCCAATTCATTTGATTCTATCATACATATTAATTATGTGGATCAGGTCATACTTCACAAGTCTACCTTTTTCCTTTCTTTTTAGCGCATTTTAATATAATTCAATCTAATCGAATTTTTTCTGGCTCGGCTGCCCGACCTGGCCGAGCCATTCACTTTTATGATACTGAGCCAGTCACAACCAATAAAGACATAAATAGATTCATCGAGAAAAGGAGAGAGAGGGATTCGAACCCTCGCTAGTTCGAAAGAACTATACCGGTTTTCAAGACCGGGGCTATCAACCACTCAGCCATCTCTCCAAAAGATAATTTCTATTTTACTTCTATGTTTTATATTTACTATTTTCTTTTTATTCCACCGAACGAAAGATTGACATACAAGTTGATACCGTTACTGTCATTATAGAAAGATATTCGATATGATGCGCTAAGTCTATCTATTTCTATTTACCTGTTTATATATATTCTATAATAGATAGATGTAGGATTTAGCACGACCCTTTGTGAAGTCAAAAACTACTCTTGGCTCCGTGTTCGAATAAAGTGGGAAAGGGGGCAGTATTCGTGGTAAAATCCCCCATGATGCATTTTTTTACAATTTTTTTTTACTGATAGAAGAACCAAATGGTATCTAGCTTGGAGGATTAGAAACATGACTATTGCTTTCCAATTGGCTGTTTTTGCATTAATTGCTACTTCATCAATTTTACTGATTAGTGTACCTGTTGTTTTTTCTTCTCCTGATGGTTGGTCGAGCAACAAAAATGTTGTATTTTCTGGTACATCATTATGGATTGGATTAGTTTTTCTGGTAGGTATTCTTAATTCTCTTATCTCTTGAACCCAGATATAAAAAAGAAAAGACCCCCCCGAATTCTTTCAGGCTGCGAGACACCCTCAAGTTCAATAAAAAGTCTCCCCAAAAAGTCCCGAAAATTAAAAATAAAAAAAAAACTAAAAAATTGGAGGGGGGGTCAAACCCTCTTTTTCTTGTAATTTGTAAATGTAAGTAAATGAAAAATTAAGTGAAATGTGATAACAAAATTATTAGAAAATTCTTCGAAATTTAGAAATTTATTAGAAAATTATTTTAAATAAAAAATTATTTTAAATTTTAAATACAAATAAATTTTTATTTTAATAAATTAATTAATTACAAAGTAAATATGAATAGAAAATAGATATTTTCTAAATATATAATCTATAAATAGATAATAACTAATTAAAATAGAATAATTAATTAATTAATTTTAAATTTAATTTCTATAATTAGAATGGAATTTCACTATTTTTTTTATTTAAAATAATATTAATATATATATAATATTTAATATATAAATATATATATAATATATATATTAAGTATAAGTAATTATATTAAGTATAAGTAACTTTAGTTAAGTAATTTAAGTAAATATATGAAGTATATATATCTAACTATTATATATATCTAATATATCTAAATTCTAATAAAATAACTATAATTTGAATATTTAA